AAGAAAGGACTCTTTCAATCAAATAAATATTTCAATTATTCCCATGTTCCTATTTGAAAAGGAAAAGGAATACAAATACTAAGAAATTGATTCCAACCAAATTCTTCCTAAAATTTATAGTTCAATGAAATGACCCTATATATATCTATATATAGATATATAGACAATGAGGAACCGCAGAACCTTTTTATCCCCCCCTTTTTTTCAAAAAGAGTTCTGTTATTAGTTATTATATTAAGGGATACACACTTTCTATGGGAAACAAGATAGACATAGTGGTTGTCTAAGTCTAACGAGATACTACACATAATAAGATATTCCCGTTGCCTTAGGTGAGTCACATTATTACGTGCTTACCACTTATTTTTTTATTTGGTTTATTAGTTTCGAAATGGAGTTTATGCTTTATTGAACTCATTTCCTATCATGGTTCAAACATTAAAAATCGATTGGGTTTTTACTAATCTTTTAGAAATAGGAAAAAGTTTCCCATAGAACCGGGGGATCATCTGTCAACTATTTAATCAACTACTTCTTCGTAATACTAAAAAGATTACTTGATTTTTTTTAATATGATACCGAGATTGGTCTTGAAAATAATCATAAATCTATATAAATCTTAATCTCGGAAGAATAAGAGGTGTCCTTCTTTTTTTTTTTATTATTTCAGATTGATTGGAACCAATCCAAATCAAATAGATAATAGATGAAAAAAAAATTGGGGGGGCTATGTACATTACATATCTGTGATTGATATATATATGAATAGGAAGATACATATTGTAGATTGATCCATATTAAAGTATCTTTCTTTTTATCTACTACAATAACAATAATAGATAGTTTGGTAGAAAGAAATAAAAGCTATTTCTTTCTACCAAACTAAACTATCCGATTTCATAGAAATCTGCTGATTTTAGTCCAATCATTTCATTGAAGACTAAGACACGAAATGGAAATCCTTTTGCATTTTTTTCTTGATTGCATTGATAAGAATAAAGAAGTCAAGTTTAAGTTAAATTAATCACTTTGACTTACTGTTTTTACGTAAATTATAAGTAAAAAGGCAGTAGGAACTAGAATGAACAGTGCAGTAGCAATAAACGCTAGAATATTGACTTCCATAATCTCATTGTTTCATTTCTCTTTAATTCGCAATAACTCGGGATTTAATCCCATAGAGATGAAAAATCTTTCGTCGGTAAACTCAATGGGATAATAAAAATGACATCTCGATGATATCGAATCGGATCAATATCATGAATAACAATATCTGAGCTATCAACTCGATTCATCGTCGAGAATTGAATAGTATAACATAGGAAGATCTTTTATCCATACCGAATTCAAAATTGGATTATTGATCCAATCAATAATTCCTTTACTTTTTTATTTATTTCTTTTTTAAGAGTTTGTTTGTTCTTTCTTCAGCGGGACTCTTCTCTTAAACTAAAAATTATCGATAGGGAATCTTTGTTTGATCTTTATTTTATTAATATTCTCCTACTTGCATTAGGAATAGGACACATATATCAAAAGTTCAGTGTAAAATTTGAATGAGATAGATTGTTTCAAATTCAAATAATTAGTAATTGAAATTAGTTACACAAAATCGGGGCAAGATAAGGGATATACTTTGAATCTTAAAGTATTCGAATCAACTATGTTCAATTTCTTTTGTATTGTGAAAATTCGATTTGTGGGTGTGTTCGTGGTAAACATATATAGTACTCTATTCCATTACACAGATCAGGAATAATCGAAAAAAGCCAAGCCCAGCAGTACGGTATCTCTTTTTCTTGGAATCCTGAATAGGACGCTACTAATATTTATACTAATCCACATATGTTTCTTTCCCACCAATCAATATTAGTTGACAAAATGGAAATTACCATATTGGTTTGATGATAAATGTGAAACGAAAAAGAAAAAAAAAAAAGAAATAAAGAAAGGGGGGTACTAGTTAGGAATAAAATTCTGTTCTATTCCCTTTCACAGAAAATGGAGAGATAAATTGATGTATTTTTTTATTGGATTTGTATCCATCGGGACTGACGGGGCTCGAACCCGAAGCTTCCGCCTTGACAGGGCGGTGCTCTGACCAATTGAACTACAGTCCCAGGGAAAAAAGCGTAGAGCGTACATATTCTTACCATTTCATTCAAACCTCTTCATTTCAATTTTCGATTAGAATCATTGTGTTGTAACTGACAGAGGCGGGACTGATATATTGATATCTACACGGATATGCACTTTAGCGAGATCGACACGGATTACTAGTAATCGTTTCGTTATTGCCAAATCGATTGAAAATCAATCTTTCAATGAATCAAGGAAAAAAGAGTTTTTTTTTACCCCCCCTTTCTTTCCTTATACTTTATACTTACAGATCCTGATAGGAATCTAAACCATTAGCAAGATTTGAATTTTTGGAAAAATACGGAATCAAAGAAGAAAGGCAGGTAAGGTATGTATCCATTTTTTATTCTTCCATATCGGCAATCGGGTATTTCCGGAGAACAACAAATGGTTATATCATTTCATGGTGGATCGGCGAATTATTGGGTTGGGCCGAGCTGGATTTGAACCAGCGTAGACATATTGTCAACGAATTTACAGTCCGTCCCCATTAACCGCTCGGGCATCGACCCAGGAAGAGTCAATCTCAGTCTTTATTGAAAATCCCAGGATCAACTTCCTTTAGTAGTACCCTACCCCCAGGGGAAGTCGAATCCCCGCTGCCTCCTTGAAAGAGAGATGTCCTAAACCACTAGACGATGGGGGCATACTTGCCCAACCGCCATTCTATTATGTTCATAGTATGAACAGTTTTTTGAAATTGTCAATATAATGATATGACTCGATCAGAAGGATTTTTCCGTCTGTCATAAGTCCATAAGAATTTTTTGATTCCTCATTTCGATTTATAAATTGTTCATTCCAAAAAAAAATAGAAAAAATAAAAAATACGAAGGACAGGACCCTTTCTTTCGGAGAATGATTGGTTTACCGGAAAGGGCGAGGGGTTTAAACTTCATTTTTTTTTCACATTCATTGATTCATTCATTGTTAAGATTCGATGGGCATATTTATATCTCACACTAAGCCGGGAAATAAAAAGGAAATTCAAAAACGATAATCAATCTGGAAATCTGGGAAGAGGGATAGGGATCAACAAGTTATTGAAAATTGTTTTTCAATAAGAATTTGGTTGAGGGACAAATGGAATCCATTTATCAATGATTCGAGGAAATTTCTTGGATATGTTATATATTGATTGGGTATATTATATATTGAATTGGCGGGTACATGGAGCAATCCCATTAGGATCGGTTTTCAAATAATTCATTGCATTGATATTTATCAAATCCAATATCAATAAACCAAAACCATTTTACCCTTTCTCTATACTATACTCACTAGGTAAATTCCATTTATTGTTCCGTAATGAGCCACTATAAAATAGATCTATGTACATAGATTCTATTTTTACTAGAATTCAATAGAATTAGAATATAGTATAAAATATAGAATATAGTATAAAATAATAGTATAAAATAATGGAATAGAAATAAATAATGGAATAGAAATAATAGAATAAGTATACATATAAATTATACAATACATATAAATTATACATATAAATAAGAGCATATGCAATACTAAATAGATGTACTAGACTCATAGTGTCTAGTTACTTATTCAGGAATTGAATCAAAGGGGCCCTTTTAACTCAGTGGTAGAGTAACGCCATGGTAAGGCGTAAGTCATCGGTTCAAATCCGATAAGGGGCTTTTTTGCATAAAAACCCAACGGTAGTATTTCTATTTGAGGGGAGAGGAAATTGTTGATATTTGTAATAAAAAAGTAAGGAATTTTCGAATTTCATTCGAAAAGGAAAATGGAATTATGAAAATTTTAATTCTAAAAAATAATAATAGAATAATTCTAATGAATTAGAATTCTAGTAATTCTAGTTAGAAAGGTGAACATTTTTTTTATAATGAATAATGATAAGTCATCTCATTTAATTGCCAGATATTCCTATTTTTCTGTTATTCCAATCCAAATTCATTGGAAAGATTATCAATCAACAAAATAAAAAGTAAGTGGACCTAACCCATTGAATCATGACTATATCGACTATTCTGATATTCAAATTCGATATCAAAATAGAGATTCAATTTTCTTCTTTTATTTCATTTTCCATCTTTCTTTGGTTTGAACTCCAGAAGAATCTGTCGATATTTCCGATTAAATCTTCTTGTTCCTAGGGGTTCCATAGGAATAAATTGCTATTCCCTTCCTCCACGGAAGAAAGGGTTATTCCAAGTCCCAAAAGTCCTTTTTCATTTTCAATATCTTTCTTTGATTTCAGAGAACACAAGAAAAGATCAATTTACATTTTTATTTCTATAAGATAAGATATCGAAAAAAAAATCTATCAAATCATGGCTTTCCGTATCAAATGGTTTCATATCGAGGCATATGATCTTTTTTTCCGGCAATTGATGGATGCGAGAAAGAGACTTTCACTTCTAATCTCTTATTATTAAATTCAATACAATATTAAGGAAACTCATTCTATTTTTTTTTCTGACAGATAAAAAAAAAAAAATAGAATTGGGAGTTTTATATTATTAATCAGAAAGAAAGGAAAAAAATGAAAGAATCCAATAAATGATACTAAAAAATATATATGATACTGTAGTAGTTTAGTACACATAGAAATTCGAAGAATCCATAAATTTTTTTTTATTTTTTTTTATCAATTTCATGAACAAGATTCAAGAATAAGATTATTTGATGAAATGAGAGGAGTGGGAATCCACTGGTAGCGAGAAAAGGGATCATTTGTTTCTTGAACAGTTCTTTCAAACAATTAATTTTTCTGATTTATGAGTCATAAGACAATTCATGACTTAGGGGGTTTAAAAAAAAAAGAATAACCGAATTGAGTTCATGATTTTACCTAGGTCAATAGACATAGACCAATAAAG